TCATACATTATCTTAATTGAATTGTATGTAATGATCAAGAAATTGAGTTTCATTCTATATATACACGTGTGAAAATCCTAATAACAATTGACTGGATTCTATCCATGTTTGGGCTGGAATTGACGAACAATCAATAAGAATATTATTCTAGATTTGAAATCGAAGTGGGGCGTGGCCAAGTGGTAAGGCAACGGGTTTTGGTCCCGCTATTCGGAGGTTCGAATCCTTCCGTCCCAGAGCACCCGCATTCTATCTTTTTCACAAATGGAATTGAGTTCACAACACATAAAAACTCAATCTAATTGTGATCTAATGCAGGCAGGATAGGATAATGGATTCTTTTTTTTTTCTTTACATTAAAAAGGTTAGACAGACATATACCTCTTTCTATGTAAGGGGTTGAGTTACTTCTGTCGTGTGTGTATTTCTATCTAAATTTTCTAGACTCTTAATATTCTCAAAGATGCGATTAAAGTTCCTATGCGAACCGTGCTGAGGTAAAATAACAAGGAAGAACAAATATTTGATTTAGGTCTGTGTCGTTTTGTACCTAGACCTAGAAAGTTTATGATATTGTAAAAACGGGTGCTTCTTTTCGGGGGGGTTATGACTCCCGACGGGATTGGGGGAAGTACATAGGAGTTAATCAACAACAAAAGGTGTCAATTTGAATATCTACACGAATCTCATTTAGAATCGAATTAATTATCAAAATACATCCGTAACGTGTGTTTTTTGAAACTCCATTTTGAGGTATTTCATATTTTGTTCGTTATAAAATCACAAATAAACACAAATAAAACAGTCTCAATTTATGTAATGGTTGAAAGTCAGGGTGATGCAGACACTCTATTCACCTTAATGGAAAATGAATTGAACCCGAAAAGAAATACGTAACGTATAAAATATAAAACGAGGATCCTATCTTATCGATCTTATCTAGATAACATAACCTTTGATCTCAGTAAGAAGGGTTGACGGTTTTTGTGAAAAAAATCAGATTTGTTTTTCCAAGTTATAATTTCGATATAGCTATCTATCGCTTTTATTGAAATAAATCATTCATTCTATTTCGAATTTCTATTTAGAACCCTATACTCCTATTATTCTAAAAAAAAAAATAGATATCGAAAAATCTATTAATTCAATTCTATCCGTATATTATTTAATGTATTAATGTAAAAAATAGAATCGATTTTTTTTAATTTTAATATAGAAAAAAGTATAGATTTCTATGTACCGACTAAACCAATGACTATTCATGATTCTATAATTGAATCACTTTTATACCGGTTCAAAATTTGAGGAATGTTATGGTAAAACTTCGTTTGAAACGATGTGGTAGAAAGCAACGTGCGACTTGAAGGACATGATCTAGTGTGGATTTTTCTATCCACCATTTTCTATAGAAAAAGGTGCTCTTGGCTCGACACCTCCTGTTCCGTTAGACTAGAACCCACGCTTTTTGGGGGGTTATAGTTAATTCATGGTGGAGCTCGAGTAGAAAGTCTTGATTCATTTCTTAAGAGCAAGAATCCAGGGTTAGTGTGAATCAATAAATTAGAACAACTTCGTAAGTATATTATATTTTTGACAGATAAATCGAAAGGATCCAATCCTAGTTTCCAACCAAAAAGTCAATTTTGTTGGAATCGATAAAACCTTTTCGATAAAAAGTATATCGTGAGAGAATCAAGCGTTTGTATGATTCTTTTTTTTGATAAACAATCACAAAAAGGGTATGTTGCTGCCATTTTGAAAGGATTAAAGATCAACGAAGTAATGTATAAACCTAACGATTCAAAGCAAAGAGATTCCGAAACAAGGAAATGCCCTTTTCATTCTCAATTGTATCAACAAATGGATTAGAATGAAGAATTCCAATAGAGGTTAAATAAGCCAGACAAAGGGGGGGCTAGAGACCACTCAATAAATGAAATGTTTCTTTTGAGCTATTTTAGAGTTATTCAACTTGAGTTATGAGTGCAAATGATTTTTTCCGGAAAGAAGAATGAGAGCAAACGGGGACTTAATTCTTAGTCTAATTCATTTTATGATGGATCTATTTGCCATTCTAATTTTCTATCTACACAACTTGAAAAAAAAAGAAGAATCACAAATCATTTTTCTTGAGCCGTACGAGGAGAAAACGTCTTATACGTTTCTAGGGGGGTATTATTCATATAATCTATCCCAATAAGCCGTCTATCGAATTGTTGCAATTGATGCTCGGTCCCGAAGGGAAGGAAGAGATCTTCGAAAAGTTGGTTTTTATGATCCGATAAAGAATCAAACTTTTTTAAACGTTCCCGCTATTCTCTATTTTCTGGAAAGGGGCGCTCAACCTACCGGAACTGTTTATGATATTTTAAAGAAGGCAGCGGTTTTAAAAGAGCTTCGCCCTAATGAAATGAAATTCACTTAATGAAATACAACAAGAAAGAGACTTGAACGAGTCGTATATGGTTTAATAGAAACCTTTCTTTATTATTCACATCTTTTTTTTTCTATATTGATATGTCTAGAAAAAAGATCAAGTGAACAAATGAAGAAAGTTATATTGACCAAGTCACTCACGGTAGGAATTGGATCTAGCAATAGACAATTCCAACATTCCTTTAAACTAGAAGGTTTTCCTTGGAACTATACTAAAAAAAGAATGAATTATTTGACGTATAGTTATTGATCTTTTTTCGACTTATTTTTATCGCCATTCCTTTCTAATCATGTACCTTATTTAGATAGTGCCAATCCAACACAAGTTCTTTTTTTATTTGTTCAATTGATTCTTTTATTATCTTTAATTTTCAATTAAATTTCTATTATTTCTTTTTTTTTTTAACAGACATATTGACAAGAGTGTAATGAACAAATATAATTCAAGTGTAAATGGGTCCAGTTTTTTTCTATTTTTTTGTCCTACATACAAAACACAGTTTTTGTTTCTTACTTTATTCAAAGATTCGTTATAAAAAAAATGAAAAGGAAAATCTATATCTATATTTTTTATTTTGATGAATGAGAATACCTAAGGAGTGGTCTATCGCTTTTTCTTTTGAAATTTCTTGTATTGTCAGTTGATCTGCTTTTTATTAGATTATCAAACTTACTTTTTTTAGATTTTTTGCTAATTCAATGCTTTGGTTGTCTTGTCTAATTTCTTTTTTTTTGATCTCGATTGTATCTACATAGTATACTCTCTTTGGGTTGCTAACTCAACGGTAGAGTACTCGGCTTTTAAGTGCGGCTAGGGTCTTTTACACATTTGGATGAAGTAAGGGATTCGTCCACACCATCGGTAGAATTTGTAAGACCACGACTGATCCTGAAAGGAATGAATGGAAAAAAGAGCATGTCGTATCAATGGAGAATTTTGCAAAAATTTCGTTCTTATTAGATCGGTACAAAAACTTTGGTTGAATTTTTAGAACGAAATGAATTCAAAATTGGGTCGATTGGATACAGGGATCGAGCCTTATGGCTCTAATTAGAGGGAAAAAAAGCAACGAGCTTATGTTCTTAATTGGAACGATTAACCGCCCTAATTAAATGTTAAAAATAGATTAGTGACTGATGCGGGAAAGGCTGTTCCAGGAATGGATTACAGATCCTTAGTGAATCCTAACTATTAACTAACCATTTTCCATTCGATTACAAAAGAAAATGGAGATGAATGTGTAGAAGAAACAGTATATTGATAAGGATACTTTTTTCCAAAATCAAAAGAGCGATTGGGTTGAAAAAATAAAGGATTTCTAACCATCTTCTTATCCTATAACTATAAAGAAAGAAACCAATTAGATGGAAAAAAGATAGAGAGTCCGTTGATGAGTTTACCTGTTTCCGAGGTATCTATCTATTATTTTTGACTATAATACCTTGTTTTGACTATATCGCACTATGTATCATTTTATAACTTCCGAAACCCTCTACCTTTCTTTTTGTTTCCGGTCTCATTTTAAATGGAGGAATTCCGAGGATATTTAGAACTAGATAGATCTTGGCAATACTTTTTATATCCACTTATCTTTCAGGAATATATTTATGCACTTGTACATGATCAGGATTTAGATTTGAACAGGTCCCTTTTGTTGTCAAATAAAAAAGGGGGGTATGACACAAAATACAGTTTACTGATTGTAAAACGTTTAGTTATTCAAATGTATCAACAGAATCATTTGATTCTTTCTCTTAATGATTCTAACAAAAATGAATTTTTTGTGCCCAAGAACAATTTGTATTCTCAACGGATCTCGGAGGGATTTGCAGCTATTGCGGAAATTCCATTTTCTATGCGATTGCTCTCTTCCTTAGAAGGAAAAGAACGAAAAAAATATCAAAATTTACGATCAATTCATTCCATATTTCCTTTTTTAGAGGACAAACTTTCACATTTAAATTATGTCTTAGATATATTGATACCCCACCCCATACATTTGGAAATCTTGGTTCAAACTATTCGTTACTGGGTAAAAGATACTTCCTGTTTGCATTTATTGCGATTCTTTCTTTATGAGTATTGTAATAGTGTTATTACTCTAGAGAGATCTGTTTCACAAAATCCGAATAAAAGATTCTTTTTGTTCTTATATAATTCCTATGTGTGGGAATGCGAATCCATCTTCGTTTTTCTCCGGAACCAATCCTCTCATTTACGATCAACATCTTACGGCGCCCTTCTTGCACGAGTCTATTTCTACCGAAAGTCAGAAGATTTTGTAAAAGTATTTACTAAGCATTTTCGGGTTATACTTTGGTTCTTCAAAGATCCTTTTCTGCATTATGTTAGGTATCAAGGAAAATGGATTCTAGCTTCAAGGGGTACATTTTTTCTGATGACTAAATGGAAATATTACTTTGTCAATCTCTGGCAATGTACTTTTTCTCTATGGTTGCAACCAAGAAGAATCTATATCAATCGATCACCAAATCAGCCCATTGACTTTTTGGGTTTTCTTTTAAGTGTGCGACTAAATACGTGCGTGGTACGAAGTCAAATG